TCAGTTGAATATTCGGGAGCAGTAATTTCATCGTTCTAATTTTTTTCTTATTTTCTTAGTAGTCTTATAGTAGTCTTAGATTTTGCATTTTGATGAGCCTCGTTTTGAGGAATTCATGGAATAATCCATTTTCATGGAATAATGAATTAAGGAAGAAAGGATATGAGTCTACCGCTTACAAGAAAAGATCTCATGATAGTCAATATGGGCCCTCAACACCCATCAATGCATGGTGTTCTTCGACTGATCGTTACTCTCGATGGTGAAGATGTTATTGATTGTGAACCCATATTAGGCTATTTACACAGAGGAATGGAAAAAATCGCGGAAAACCGAACTATTATACAATACTTACCTTATGTAACACGGTGGGATTATTTAGCTACTATGTTTACGGAAGCAATAACAGTAAATGCACCAGAATTCTTAGAGAATATTCAAATACCCCAAAGAGCCAGCTATATTAGGGTAATTATGTTAGAGTTGAGCCGTATAGCTTCTCACTTGTTATGGCTTGGGCCTTTTATGGCGGATCTCGGGGCACAGACTCCTTTTTTCTATATTTTTAGAGAGAGAGAATTGATATATGATCTATTTGAAGCTGCTACGGGTATGCGAATGATGCATAATTACTTTCGCATCGGAGGAGTCGCCGCGGATCTACCTTATGGATGGATCGATAAATGTTTAGATTTCTGTGATTATTTTTTACGAGGAATTATTGAATATCAACAACTTATTACACAGAATCCCATTTTTTTGGAGCGAGTTGAGGGAGTAGGTTTTATTAGTGGAGAAGAAGCAGTAAATTGGGGATTATCGGGACCGATGTTACGAGCTTCTGGAATACAATGGGATCTTCGTAAAGTAGATCTTTATGAGTCTTACAACCAATTTGATTGGAAAGTCCAATGGCAAAAAGAAGGGGATTCGTTAGCTCGCTATTTAGTACGAATCAGTGAAATGAGGGAATCCATCAAAATAATTCAACAAGCTGTAGAAAAAATTCCTGGAGGACCTTATGAGAATTTAGAAGTTCGACGCTTTAAGAAAGAAAGGAATTCCGAATGGAATGATTTTGAATATAGATTTCTTGGTAAAAAAGCTTCACCCAATTTTGAATTGTCAAAGCAAGAGCTTTATGTAAGAGTGGAAGCCCCAAAAGGTGAATTAGGAATTTATCTAGTAGGAGATGATAGCCTTTTCCCCTGGAGATGGAAAATTCGTCCACCCGGTTTTATTAATTTACAAATTCTCCCTCAGCTAGTTAAAAAAATGAAATTGGCTGATATCATGACGATATTAGGTAGTATAGATATCATTATGGGGGAAGTTGACCGTTGAAATGATAATAGATAGGGTAGAAATAGAAACTATCAATTCTTTTTCGAAATCGGAATTATTAAAAGAAGTCTATGGACTCATATCGATTCTACCCATTTTGAGCCTCCTTTTGGGAATCACAATAGAGGTACTCGTAATTGTGTGGTTAGAAAGAGAAATATCTGCATCGATACAACAACGTATTGGTCCTGAATATGCTGGCCCCCTGGGACTGCTTCAAGCTATAGCAGATGGGACTAAGCTACTTTTTAAAGAAGATATCCTACCATCCCGAGGAGATATTCCTTTATTTAGCATTGGACCCTCTATAGCAGTCATATCCATTTTATTAAGTTTTTTAGTTATCCCTTTGGGATATCATTTTGTTTTAGCCGATCTTAGTATTGGTGTTTTTTTATGGATTGCCATTTCAAGTATTGCTCCTATTGGTCTTCTTATGGCAGGATATAGCTCAAATAATAAATATTCTTTTTCAGGCGGTCTACGAGCTGCTGCTCAATCCATTAGTTATGAAATACCATTAACTTTTTGTGTGCTAGCAATATCTCTACGTGTGATTCGTTAAAATAGGATGTTTTTCCTCTAAAATCCATTAACTATTTATCTTCCTCTGTATTCGGGTTGATAAGTTAAACTAGATAGCTATATGAGTGAAACAAAACAGCTTATAAATTTGTAGTAAAAAGAAAAAATCTCATTTCCTACGTACAAGAAAAAGTTGAAGTAAACATAAGCAGTGTAAACTCTTTATCCCAAGGTTTTTTTTTAATTATTTTAATTAATCATCATATCTTGAAGCGGGCAAGAATAAAGGATTCGCGCTATGGAATTCCATTACTAGAATATTTCTAGTTATTACTAGAACTTATAATCATAAGAAGAATCCATCAAAAGTTAGTGAAGGGTTAGGAACACTAAAGTACATAAAGGATTAGTAATGGGGAATCTAAGACATTAGAGATTTTTCCCCATAAAAGGAATCATAAAAAGGACTTGAAATTAGTGGAAATTATCAAGTAGTACTTTCTTCAGATTCCGATCCAGAGTATGTTCCTATTCACTTGTTAAGGAAATGGCTATAAAGAACGAATTAACCCTTTATCCCTTTTTTCTTTTAAAATACGCCCTACCCAGGGAAAGAAGAGTAGGACAAAAGATATGGAGTGCAATAAATACAAAAAAATTGGAATTATTTCCTTCCTATATCCATATTCATAGAGAATTCCTCATGAACTAATGCCCAAATCTTTTCATTTATTAATTTAATTCCTATAACAAGTGTTTTATTCCAAGATTAAGTTATTACTGAACAAAGAAAAAAATTTCTTATATTATAAAGGATGAGATCAATTCGGAAGCGCTTTTTGTTATTCTAGCAGACGGAATTCCTTTGGTCTAATTTAGGACTTTCCAATATATTTTATTTTACCTAATTCTATCTACGCCCCGGGGGCTAATAACGAAACGAAATAGTCCTCTCTTTTTTCTGATCATAGAGAAGCCGTATGAAGCTAAGGTTTCATGTACGGTTTTGGAATAGCGGTGGGAACTGTGATGTTATCATCGACTATGATTATCTAACAGTTCAAGTACAGTTGATATAGTTGAAGCACAGTCTAAATACGGTTTTTTTGGATGGAATATTTGGCGCCAGCCTATAGGTTTTATGGTTTTTCTAATTTCTTCTTTGGCAGAATGTGAAAGATTACCCTTTGATTTACCAGAAGCAGAAGAAGAATTAGTAGCAGGTTATCAAACCGAATATTCGGGTATAAAATATGCTTTGTTTTATCTTGTTTCTTACCTAAATTTATTAGTTTCCTCTTTATTTGTAACAGTTCTCTACTTAGGCGGGTGGAATTTTTCTATTCCCTATATATCCTTTTTTGATTTTTTCCAAATGAATAACGCAGTTGGAATTTTGGAAATGACAATAGGTATCTTTATTACATTAACTAAAGCTTATTTATTTCTCTTCATTTCTATCACAATAAGATGGACTTTACCCAGGATGAGAATGGATCAGTTATTAAATCTTGGATGGAAATTTCTTTTACCTATTTCCCTGGGCAATCTCTTATTAACAACCTCTTCTCAACTTGTTTCACTATAAATAAGATAATACAATAACAGTAAGAATATTTTCAAGACAAAGGCTCTCTCAAACAAGAGAAAGAAACATATATTTTTCATAGATATTTAGAATGAATATGTTCCCTATGGTAACTGGGTTCATGAGTTATGGTCAACAAACAATACGTGCTACAAGGTACATTGGTCAAAGTTTCATAACTACCTTATCCCACACAAATCGTTTACCTATAACGATTCATTACCCTTACGAAAAATCAATTACACCGGAGCGTTTCCGGGGGCGAATCCACTTTGAATTTGATAAATGTATTGCTTGTGAAGTATGTGTTCGGGTATGTCCGATAGATCTACCCCTGGTAGATTGGAGATTTGAAAAGGATATTAAAAGGAAACAATTGCTTAATTATAGTATTGATTTCGGAGTTTGTATATTTTGTGGCAATTGTGTTGAGTACTGTCCGACAAGCTGTTTATCAATGACTGAAGAATATGAACTTTCTACTTATGATCGTCATGAATTGAATTACAATCAAATTGCTTTAAGTCGGTTACCAATCTCCATAATGGAAGATTACACAATTCAAACAATTAGGAATTCGACTGAAAGTAAAATAGACGAAGATAAATCTTCGAATTCAAGAACGATTACTGATTACTAAACTCGTATTTTTTTTTTTTTATAAAAAAAATCCTTTGCTAACTATAAAGAAAAACAAATAACTACTCCTTATTTGGAAATTTTTTATTATTTTAAATCAGACTATATTTTCGTGATATAATAAAATTTCTAACTATACAGCTTATACACAAAAAAATATCCTAATCTGTTTTTCCTTCCTTGAGTCCTTTAGTTTTAGTCAGTTCATGAAAAATTTTATACTATTTTAATTTCTTTTTATCCATAATGGATTTACCTGGACCAATACATGAGATTCTTATGCTATTTGGTGGATTTGTTCTTCTACTAGGGGGTCTAGGAGTAGTATTACTTACCAACCCCATTTATTCTGCCTTTTCGCTGGGATTAGTTCTTGTTTGTATATCCTTATTCTATTTTTTATTAAATTCCTACTTTGTAGCTGTGGCACAACTTCTTATTTATGTGGGAGCCATAAATGTCTTGATCATATTCGCTGTAATGTTCATAAATGGCTCAGAATGGTCTAAAGATAAGAATTATTGGACTATTGGAGATGGGTTCACTTCACTCGTTTGTATAACTATTGTTTTTTCACTAATGACTACTATCCCAGATACATCATGGTATGGAATTCTTTGGACTACAAGATCAAACCAAATAGTAGAACAGGGTCTCATAAATAATGTTCAACAAATTGGGATTCATTTAGCAACCGATTTTTATCTTCCGTTTGAACTTATTTCCATAATTCTTCTAGTTTCTTTAATAGGTGCAATTACTATGGCTCGGCAATAAGAAAACTTAGAAAGAGTACAAATTCTAAGAATTGCAAATCTAAAATAAATAACTAAAGAATCAAAATTTTGATTTAGTAAAAACAATCTACCGCCAACAAATACCTTCTTTCTTTTCTCTTTTGTTGTGTAATTGTTCTATTGTAATTAATTGAATCGGTTCAATTCTTGTACTCATATTGAAATGAATCGAGATTGATAAGGAGTTAATTAATGATGTTTGAGCTTATACTTTTTTTGAGTGTCTATTTATTTTCGATTGGTATCTATGGATTGATCACAAGCCGAAACATGGTTAGAGCTCTAATATGTCTTGAACTTATACTGAATTCAATTAATCTAAATCTCGTAACATTTTCTGATCTATTTGATAGTCGACAATTAAAAGGAGACATTTTCGCAATTTTTGTGATAGCCCTTGCGGCTGCTGAGGCCGCTATTGGACTATCCATTCTTTCTTCCATCTATCGTAATAGGAAATCAACTCGTATCAATCAATCTAATTTATTGAATAATTAGACTTTAGACTATGGAATAATTGGACTTTTTAATAATTAGACATACAATCCTCTAAAGGCGCACATATAAGAAAATAATATTGAATATTAATATGAATAGAAATCAATACTATTTTCTTAGTATTATTTGAGAATATACATTTTCTTTAAGTAGGTTATTGCATAGTATTCTTTTTTCACTTAAAGGAATTTTTGTAATTCATTGATATTGCAATTTAAATATTGCAATAATTTATATTGAAAAGACAATAGCCAATTTATTGGCTAATTCGAATTCATATGTACAATTAGTATAATTCTGATTGTTGAAGTCCAAAATTCAAGTCTCTTGGCTCTTTTCACGCTTTCTCACAAACAGATTAAAAAATAGATTATTATTTTTGAAGTTTGGATAAACCATTGCTTCGTCTGGTGTCTACAATACATATGACTCATTATAGTACTAATTTCATTTTTACCAGATCGAAAATTTTTATGTTGAAAAGAAAAATTTATAGATCCAATGTCACATTCCGTAAAAATTTACGATACATGTATAGGATGCACTCAATGTGTACGAGCTTGTCCAACAGATGTATTAGAAATGATACCCTGGGATGGATGTAAAGCCAAGCAAATTGCTTCCGCGCCGAGAACCGAAGATTGTGTGGGTTGTAAGAGATGCGAATCCGCTTGCCCGACAGATTTTTTAAGTGTCCGCGTTTATTTAGGGCCTGAAACAACCCGTAGCATGGCTTTATCTTATTGATACGTTACAAAAAACTTCATTCGAATCGTCTGATTCCTCTTTACCGAAGAAGCCTGTGCTCGAAATAATCGAGCACGGGCTTTTCTGGTCAAAACGTATCTTGTCTTTATTACTTTATCATGAGTTATTTTCCTTGGTTAACAATACTTGTTGTTTTGCCGATATTTGCAGGTTCATTAATTTTCTTTTTACCTCATAGAGGAAACAAAATCGTTAGGTGGTATACTATATCTATTTGTTTATTAGAATTCCTTCTAATGACTTATGCATTCTGTTATCATTTCCAACTGGAGGATCCCTTAATCCAATTAAAGGAGGATTATAAATGGATAGATATCTTCGATTTCCACTGGAGATTGGGAATCGATGGACTTTCATTAGGATCTATTTTATTGACAGGATTTATCACTACTTTAGCTACTTTAGCAGCTTGGCCAGTTACCCGGAATTCGCGATTATTCTATTTCCTGATGCTCGCAATGTATAGTGGTCAAATAGGATTATTTTCTTCGCGAGACCTTTTACTTTTTTTTATCATGTGGGAGTTAGAATTAATTCCTGTTTACTTACTTTTATCCATGTGGGGGGGAAAGAGGCGTCTATATTCAGCTACAAAGTTTATTTTGTATACTGCAGGCGGTTCCATCTTTTTCTTAATCGGAGTTCTGGGTATGGGCTTATATGGTTCCAACGAACCAGGATTAGATTTGGAACGATTAATTAATCAATCATACCCTGCAACCTTGGAAATACTTTTATATTTTGGCTTCCTTATTGCTTATGCTGTCAAATTGCCGATTATACCCCTACATACGTGGTTACCGGATACCCATGGGGAAGCGCATTATAGTACATGTATGCTTTTAGCGGGAATCTTATTAAAGATGGGAGCATATGGATTGATTCGGATCAACATGGAATTGTTACCTCATGCTCATTATCTATTTTCGCCCTGGTTAGTAATAATAGGAGCGATCCAAATAATCTATGCAGCTTCAACTTCTCTTGGTCAACGAAATTTCAAAAAAAGAATAGCCTATTCCTCTGTATCTCACATGGGTTTCATAATTATAGGAATTGGTTCCATAACCAACATTGGACTCAATGGAGCTATTTTACAAATATTATCCCATGGATTTATTGGTGCTACACTTTTTTTCTTGGCAGGAACGGCTTCTGATAGAATGCGTCTTGTTTATCTCGAAGAACTGGGGGGAATATCTATCCCAATGCCAAAAATTTTTACTATGTTTAGTAGCTTTTCAATGGCTTCTCTTGCCTTACCAGGAATGAGTGGTTTTGTCGCAGAATTAGTAGTCTTTTTTGGCCTAATTACTAGTCCAAAATTTCTATTAATGCCAAAAATTATAATTACTTTTGTAATGGCAATAGGAATGATATTAACTCCTATTTATTTATTATCCATGTTACGCCAGATGTTCTATGGATACAAGCTATTTAATGTTCCAAACGCAAATTTTGTAGATTCTGGGCCACGAGAACTCTTTATTTTAATCTGTATCTTTTTACCAGTAATAGGAATTGGTATTTATCCAGATTTTGTTCTCTCCCTATCCGTTGACAGGGTAGAGGCTCTCTTATCCAATTATTATCCTAAATAGGTTTTTTTACTAGTCCGCTCTATTAATGCAGAAGTCTAATTAGATCTATCTTGAATTTTTGAGAACCCTTTGAGAAGGCGTTCAAGGGGTTCTCAAATAAAACAAAAAAGTAAAAACGTTCATGAAATGAACGTTTTATTTTATGTAATCATTTAGGTGTTAATATAAACGAACCATAACTATGTAAACCTATTCCTAATAGATTGATACCAAAATAGCAGATCCAAATTATAAGAAATCCTATCGAAGCTACAAGTGCAGAATTAGTACCCTTCCAATTTGGATTTGTTCTACTATGTAAATAAATTGCAAATATGGTCCAAGTAATAAATGCCCAAGTTTCTTTAGGATCCCAATTCCAATAGGATCCCCACGCCTCATTAGCCCATACTGCTCCACAAAGAATACCTATGGTTAAAAGGGTAAATCCTAGACTAATGACACGATAACTCCAAGAATCCAAACGTTCCATTAATTGATATTTGTAATAATTTGGGAATGACGGAACAGAGGTGCTTTTTAAAGCACTTCTTTTTGCATAGAAATCACTAAAGAAATTAGAAAATAAATGGAAATTTTTTCGAAATCTAATGATTAGAATAGCGGCAGATAATAAGGATCCGCACAAAAGAGTTGCATAGCTTAGTAACATCATACTGACATGCATCATTAACCACTGAGATTGGAGAGCAGGTACTAGTATTGTGGATTGATGCATTTCAGTTAAAAGACCCGATGTGGCAAAGCCTTGCGTTAAAATAGTACTTGGTGTAGTTATTGTGCTTAAATCATTTTTAGAGTTTTGTATCTTAGGAATGGTATGAATAATATACAGAGCCCATGAAAGGAAGATCAACGACTCATATAAATTACTTAATGGAAAATGTCCCGAAGAAGCCCAGCGAGAAACTAGGAATCCTGTTATAGAGAAAAAAGTAACTATCATTCCTTTTTCTGACGAGTCACGTAATTCTCCAAGTCCACGAACTAATAAGGTTATCAAATGAATCGTAATCACAATGGAAATGGTTGAGAAGGAGATATGAGTTAATATATGTTCTAAAGTTGCAAATAGCATAAGGGGAAGGTCCCATTACAAAATTGTAAATTTCGAATTGAATCCATTTTCTAATCTATTGTATTCTTTTTCGAGAATGCCGCCACTCGGATTCGAACCGAGATGCTTGAGCACTGCTTCCTAAGAGCAGCGTGTCTACCAATTTCACCATGGCGGCTAACTTAAAATAATAGGTAACTTAAAAGAATAATATCTATTATCTCGCGAATCGTCGAGATTGGGAAAGTCCATAAAATTTAGGAACATTAGAGTCTTCATTAAAATAGACTTCGTTTATTTAGTAGTATCGTTGCGATTCTTTTTACAATAAACTCTTGATTTGCCTAATGGAAATACTGCTTGAAAGAGTTGGAACTCCTCTTTTATAAGTTGCAATATAGAACTTATTTTTTTTTTCGAATTAGTTTCTCCTTAAAATTGAAAAAATTATTTCAATAAAATAGAGAAAATCCAAAAGGTTTGTTTCTATTTAATGATGAAATTAAAATGGATAAATAGAAAAGGCTTTTTGGATTTTTAAAAAATTTATAGTATAGAATGAAAGTCTTTATGCTCTTATTAATAGAATTTCCTAACCTTAAACCACTTATTTTGGAGAAAATAGATGGAAGTGGTAAATCCTATTGCAAGAATACTCCACTTTTCATAAAGAATACTCCACTTTTCATAATAGAATTCTCATATTTTATTATGAGAATTCTATTATGAAAAGTTCATTGATCATTGATAGAAAAAGAATACTTAGCACACAGTATACCAAAACTTTTTTTCCATATAGCAGATATTAGAGGGGTTTGTTCTAAGAATATTGTGTTGAGTAATTCGACACATAAAAGTACATTAATTAATTAATCTAAATTATTCATATTAAATAATTGAAATTATTTAATATGAATAATTTAGATTATTCCAAAACCTTATTATTTGTTTGTTTGTTGCCCAGAAAAACCCTTTGGTTTTGGATGCTCATTGCCACTGGAAAATGATTTTGATTTTGCTAAAGAATAAGCGTGTACTATGGAAAAATAAGTCTTTTTCTTCCAAATATTTTTACGAATACGCTTTTTTGACATTGAAGTACGTTTTTTTGGAACTGCCATTCAAAAAGGAAATTGCTTTTTTCTAGTTATATGTGAAAGACATCTATTGCCGCAAATAAATCCTTCTTTCTTCTTTTTCTTGGTATTTATACTTAGATATTGAAAGATACTTAAATTCTGAGTTATTTTTTACTTAAATTTTGTCTAATCCGGATAAGACAAGAATTTTTAAATTTTTTTTTCGTATATATTTTAAACTTTCGTTTTAATAATATAGAATATATAGAAGGGTTTCCCGTTTAAATCTATTTATAGATATTTATATATCAAGTATACTCCATATATAGATATATGGTACGGAAGCCTATCCCCTATATAAAATAAAACGGGTGAATAAAAAGAAGGTAAAATTCAAATAGTTAATTAAGTTCAGAATGTTATTCCATAATGGAATTCCAATCAAAACAAAAAATACGGAGTCTCTTAAACAAGGCATTCTAAAACTTAGGTAATTATAGTCATTAGGATTTAAGTTCTATATGAAGTAATTACTATTTTATAATTTCTTATAAACATGGGTTTTATTTTTATTGGAATTCAATTAATCAGTTACGAAACAAGAGAGCTGCTTCATCTTTGTTTTAAAGAGATATCAAACAAAATTAATAGAAAGTAAAAAAATGTAACCTTTTTTTTGTATTTTAATAAATATCCTTATTTAGGTAATAACTAGGTAACGAAGTTATTTGATTAACTTTATTTAATTTAACCAATTAAACCCATTCTTCATTTTTGCTTATCTCATTGAGATAAGCAAAAATGAAGAATTCCAGTATTTTTTTTTATTCTTTTTATTTGTTCCTTCAGAAAGAGATAAGAATTGGTTTGGTGAATCGGAAACAATTTTATTTTATAGAAAATTTAAAGTAAAAATTTAAATTTATTTTCTTATGGAACATACATATCAATATGCATGGGTAATCCCTCTTCTCCCACTTCCAGTTATTATGTCAATGGGGTTTGGCCTTTTTTTTATTCCGACAGCAACAAAAAATCTTCGTCGCATATGGGCTTTTCCTAGTGTTTTATTCTTAAGTATAGCTATGGTATTCTCAATTCAACTGTCTATTCAACAAATAAATGGAAGTTCTATCTATCAATATCTATGGTCTTGGACCGTCAATAATGATTTTTCCTTAGAATTTGGGTACTTGATTGACCCGCTTACTTCTATTATGTTAATACTAATTACTACTGTGGGAATTCTGGTTCTTATTTATAGTGACGGTTATATGTCTCACGATGAAGGATATTTGAGATTTTTTGTTTATATAAGTTTTTTCACTACTTCTATGTTGGGATTGGTTACTAGCTCCAATTTGATACAAATTTATTTTTTTTGGGAACTCGTGGGAATGTGTTCCTATTTATTGATAGGCTTTTGGTTTACACGACCAATCGCAGCGAGTGCTTGTCAAAAAGCTTTTGTAACTAATCGTGTAGGGGATTTTGGTTTATTATTAGGAATTTTAGGTTTTTTTTGGATAACAGGTAGTTTAGAGTTTAGGGATTTGTTCCAAATCGCTAATAACTGGATTCCTAATAATGGAATTAACTCTTTACTTACTACTTTATGTGCTTTTTTATTATTCCTTGGTGCAGTTGCGAAATCCGCACAATTCCCTCTTCACGTATGGTTACCCGATGCTATGGAAGGACCCACCCCCATTTCGGCTCTTATACACGCAGCAACTATGGTTGCTGCGGGGATTTTTCTTCTAGCTCGGCTTTTTCCTCTTTTCATATCTCTACCTTTGATAATGACTTTAATTTCTTTAGTAGGTACAATAACACTCTTCTTAGGAGCTACTTTAGCTCTTGCTCAGAGAGATATAAAAAAAAGCTTAGCCTATTCTACAATGTCTCAATTGGGTTATATGATGTTAGCTCTAGGTATCGGTTCTTATCAAGCTGCTTTATTTCATTTGATCACTCATGCTTATTCCAAAGCTTTATTGTTCTTGGGATCCGGATCCGTTATTCATTCAATGGAACCTCTTGTTGGATATTCCCCAGATAAAAGTCAGAATATGGTTCTTATGGGCGGTTTAAGAAAATACATTCCAATTACAAGAACCACTTTTTTATGGGGTACACTTTCTCTTTGTGGTATTCCACCTCTTGCTTGCTTTTGGTCCAAAGATGAGATTCTTAGTAATAGTTGGTTGTATTCGCCCTTTTTTGGAATAATAGCCTCCTTTACTGCAGGATTAACTGCCTTTTATATGTTTCGGATATATTTACTTACATTTGATGGGTATTTGCGCTTTCATTTTCAAAATTATAGTACCACTAAAGAGGGTTCCTTGTATTCAATATCCTTATGGGGAAAAAAGATATCCAAAGGAGTTAATAGGGATTTTGTTTTATCAACAACAAAGAGTGGAGTTTCTTTTTTTTCACAAAATATACCCAAAATTCAAGGTAATACAAGAAATAGGATAGGATGCTTTAGTACATCCTTTGGAGCTAAAAACACTTTTGCCTATCCGCATGAAACGGGAAATACTATGTTATTTCCTCTTCTTATATTACTCCTTTTTACTTTATTCATTGGATTTATAGGAATCTCTTTTGATAATGGAACAATGGAGAATGGGATAGCAGAGTTAACCCTATTATCAAAGTGGTTAACTCCCTCAATAAACTTTACTCAGGAAAGTTCTAATTCTTCTATAAATTCATATGAATTTATTACTAATGCTATTTCTTCTGTAAGTCTCGCTATCGTTGGTTTATTCATAGCATATATCTTATATGGATCCGCTTATTCTTTTTTTCAGAATTTGGATTTAATAAATTCCTTTTACAAGGAAAGTCCGAAAAAGTACTTTTTCGATCAAGTCAAAAAAAAGATATACAGTTGGTCATATAATCGTGGTTATATAGATATTTTCTATACTAGGGTCTTTACCCTCGGTATAAGAGGATTAACCGAACTAACGGAGTTTTTCGATAAGGGTATCATTGATGGAATTACCAATGGGGTGGGTCTTGTTAGTTTTTGTATAGGAGAAGAAATTAAATATGTAGGAGGAGGGCGAATCTCGTCTTATTTATTCTTTTTTTTATGTTATGTATCCGTGTTTTTATTCTTTTTTCTTTCTTAACTTAAAGAATTTACGAGTTCCTTGTCTAAATAACTATCTTATCCCCTCCCCTTTACTATCCTCTTCTACCATCTCTATATCTCCCTCCTCTTCCCTCTATATCTCCCTCCTCTTCCCTCTATATCTCCCTCCTCTTCCCTCTATATCTCCCTCCTCTTCCTCTATTCGGTTTTCCGCGATTTTTTCCATTCCTCTGTGTAAATAGCCTAATATGGGTTCACAATCAATAACATCTTCACCATCGAGAGTAACGATCAGTCGAAGAACACCATGCATTGATGGGTGTTGAGGGCCCATATTGACTATCATGAGATCTTTTCTTGTAAGCGGTAGACTCATATCCTTTCTTCCTTAATTCATTATTCCATGAAAATGGATTATTCCATGAATTCCTCAAAACGAGGCTCATCAAAATGCAAAATCTAAGACTACTATAAGACTACTAAGAAAATAAGAAAAAAATTAGAACGATGAAATTACTGCTCCCGAATATTCAACTGACTTATTAATTTCTTATAACGTACTCTATTTTTTTTTGCCAAATAAGCCAGCAAACGTCGACGTTTTCCCAAAAGTATTCGTAGACCTCTTTCCGATGAAAAATCTTTTTTGTGTAATTCCAAATGTGAAGCAAGTCTCCGTATCTTATTGGTGAAACTGAATACTTGAAATTCAACAGAACCCCTGTTTTCTTCTTTTTCTTCTTTAACCATAAATCCCAAAATTTTTCTACCTCCTTTCTTTTTCATATATTTTTCTGATCAGGAAAAATAAAAAATTATGTCAGTTATTTTGAAGTTATTCTAATCTCGTACACACAAAAATTTGCAATTATTCATCTACTGCTGGAATTTGGATTTATTTTATCGATGCAAATTGGATTTGGATAGAAGAGTACATTCTTTTATTTTAGATAGAAGAAACATTTCTTCTATCTAAAATATTAGAAAGAATTTTGCTGATTTATTTATTGCTATATCCAATTTATGGAATTGATACACAATTTAATTGATATCATTTAGCAAAATGAAACACAGCATATGCATCCATCTTTCGGCTCGAGAATTTCACGGGATAGAGATATGGTATAAGAAATAGGCTATTAAGTAACTCTAAATGAATTGTGGATACATCTGTATCCTTAACATACTGAAACGATTGCCATTATTCGTATCAAACCAATAGCGATTCATACAAGCTAAATCTTCTAATCAATGGTGGGCCAATAATGAATTTTTTTGCATATGTATTAAGACGCTCGGCCTGATTTCGAAATTGTCCAGAGTTTTATATGTTGTTTTCATTGCAAAATGATGGGTCTCCTTCCGTAACTTTCCAATTACGAGTACGAGAATTGAAAGACATGAAAATTCTCAATTCTCTACGGCGTCTAGGAGATAGATAGAATATTTTCAGGAACAAGAAAATCAGAAGAATCTTTCTCTCTATTCACTATCATTCGGCGTCTTCGACTTCTATTAGTTTCTTTTCTTTTTTAATGCAATAGCTATAGTTTGATATAAGAATCCATTTCTCAAAGTAATGGAAACCATTCTCTTATAGGAAATGGTTCGAAAATCCCTATTCCACCTTTTAGGTATCGTGAAAAGTGATACCTGTGAAGATCGTGCATTTCAGTCAAATTCGGATCCGTTTTTTGAGTCCATGATATAACCAAATTGGGTGGATCCTCCACCCGTTTAGCTAAGAAAGAATAGATACAGAGGTGGATAATAGATCGATATGAAGATCATGAGCTGCCCCATAATGAAACCGCCAGTAGTCGCGAATATCTCCTTCTTCCCTAATCCAAGATTGGAGAAAGAAGATCTAAGAGGGACCTATGGAGAATGTGGTCATAAATCCATAATAGAGTCCGACCACAACGACCGAATTAATTATCCTCATCGAGAAACTTAGACTACTAAAATAGAAAAGATTTGAAAATCATG